ATTTCTGTTTGTTCTCCTAATTGATTGATTGCAATTAAACTCGGCCCAATCCTTTTTTTTTAGGAAAAGGATTGGGCCGAATAAAGAATGACCATCCTATACATTCATAGGATTAATTATAGATCCTTGGGATTGGTGGATCATTTTCTATCCCGCAGTTTCAGGCTATAGATCAAGCCAAGGGGGGCTCCTCTCTACCCACCCTGTATATTGTCTTTTTCATTTCATGTTGCAATAGAAACTTATTATTTGATTATATGATACGAGATTATACGAGAATGAATTCTTCATTTCATTTATAGGTTATATTATAGTATAGGAAGAAACAACTATTTATCTTTTTATCTTTTCGATGAGCATTTTTTTGTACATGACATGAGAGAAACCTCTTTTTATATTTCTAATTGAGGATTCTAGATCCTATCATAATATATATATCAATATATATATTGATAGTGATACCCCGAATTACCCCAAAAAAGAATCATTTCTTTCAATACTCACCCGTTGTTAGTTAACAATTCCAATGATTGGATCATATGCTTAATTCTGATAGGAAATAAAATAGTAAAATGATTATTCATCGAATGACTATTCATCTATTATATTTATTTTCATCAAATAGGGAGCAAGAAGACTCTATGAAAAAGTGGTGGTTCAATTCGATGTTGTCTAAGGAGAAGTTAGAACATAAGTGTGGGCTAAGTAAATCAATGGATAGTCTTAATGCTGTTGGACATACCGGTGGAAGCGAAGAGCCCATTCTAAATGATACGGAGAATAACATTCCTAGTTGGAGTGATAGTGGTAGTTATAGTTTCAGAAATGTTGATTATTTATTTGATATCAGGGATATTTGGAGTTTTATCTCTGATAACACTTTTTTAGTTAGGGATGGTAATGGTGACAGTTATTCTGTATATTTTGATATTGAAAATCAGATTTTTGAGATTGACAATAATAGTTTTTTTCTGAGTGAACTAGAAAATTTTTTTTCCAATTATTTGAATAGTAGGTCTAAGAGTAACAATCACTACTATTATCATTACATGTATGATACTCAATCTAGTTGGAATAATCACATTAATAGTTGCATTGATAGTTATCTTCGTTTTGAAGTCAGTATTCATAGTGATACTTTCAGCGGTACCGACAATTACAGTGACAGTTACATTTCTAGTTTCATTTGTACTGAAGGTAGTCAAAGCAGGATAAGAGGAAGATCTAATAATTTGAATATAAATAAAAAATACAGAAATTTATGGGTTCAATGCGAAAATTGTTATGGATTAAATTATAAAAAATTTTGTGGGTCAAAAATGCATATTTGTGAACAGTGTGGATATCATTTGCAAATGAATAGTTCAGAGAGAATCGAACTTTTGATTGATCCGGGCACTTGGGATCCCATGGATGAAGATATGGTCTCTATGGACCCCATTGAATTTCATTCAGAGGAGGAACCTTATAGAGATCGTATCGATTCTTATCAAAGAAGGACAGGTTTAACTGAAGCTGTTCAAACAGGCATAGGTCAACTAAATGGTATTCCCATAGCAGTTGGGGTTATGGATTTTCAGTTCATGGGGGGTAGTATGGGATCCGTAGTAGGCGAGAAAATCACCCGTTTGATCGAGTATGCTACTAATCGATCTCTACCTGTCATTATTGTGTGTGCTTCTGGGGGAGCACGTATGCAAGAAGGAAGTTTGAGCTTGATGCAAATGGCTAAAATATCTTCTGCTTCATATAATTATCAATCAAATAAAAAGTTATTCTATGTATCAATCCTTACATCTCCTACAACTGGTGGAGTAACTGCCAGTTTTGGTATGTTAGGAGATGTTATTATTGCTGAACCCAACGCCTACATTGCTTTTGCGGGTAAAAGAGTAATTGAACAAACATTGAATAAAACAGTACCCGACGGTTCACAAGCGGCTGAGTATTCATTCCATAAGGGCTTATTTGACCCAATCGTACCGCGTAATCTTTTAAAAGGTGTTCTGAGTGAGTTATTTCAGCTGCACGGTTTCTTTCCTTTGAATAAAAAGGCAAAAAAAAAATATCGAAATAAAATGAAAATATAGAATAGAAGTGATTTCTATGTCTACCAAGAACTCCCATTTTTTACTTTTTTACTAGGAATCTTTGTTTGTTGGATTGAATTAGTTTAGTTAGAGTCGCGAACTTATAAAAAACTTGTTAATTTTAATAAAAAACCTTTTCTTTTATTCTTTCTAATATAATAAAAGAAAAGGATGGGGGAATAATAAAATTTCTTAAACTTAAAGCGGATTATCATATATATTCGTCTAAAAAGATGAATAGGTACACTTCATTTAGTTCTCATTCCTTGCACTTATTAACTACTTAAATATTAATATTATTTAGAATAGTTTCTATATAATAGAGATACTTATCATAAGATATCTTTATAATAGGTACAAATATTAAATCGAGGTACCCATTCTATGACAGATCTTAACTTACCCTCCATTTTTGTCCCTTTAGTGGGCCTAGTATTTCCTGCGATTGCAATGGCTTCTTTATTTCTTCATGTCCAAAAAAATAAGATTGTCTAGATCCGATGGGACCAAATTTCATCAATTTATTTCAAGACTGAATCATAATACAGATATTTGTTTAGTGTAATATGGGACAATATGTGGCTTTTTCCGAACACAAATGAAAGAACTGTTATGCATGCGGATACATGATATCCGCATAAATGTATGTATATGATATGCGGGTATATCTGGTTAAAAAGGATCGGCGAATATTTTTATAATAGAAAGTATATGTATCTAACCAATTATTCCTAATGGTTCATATCAGACTAGTGCTAGTTGATGAAAGTTACTTCGGCATCATGAAAAGTAAAGTCCAATTTTTTCTCAATTCCAATCGAATGCAACTGGGTCTAGTATAGTATGAACTGGCGATCAGAACATATATGGATAGAACTTATAACAGGGTCTCGAAAAGCAAGTAATTTTTGCTGGGCCTGTATCCTTTTTTTAGGTTCACTAGGATTCTTAGTGGTTGGAACTTCTAGTTATCTTGGTAGGAATCTGATACCTGGATTTCCATCTCAGCAAATCATTTTTTTTCCACAAGGAATCGTGATGTCTTTCTATGGGATCGCGGGTCTATTCATTAGTTCATATTTGTGGTGCACAATTTCATGGAATGTAGGTAGTGGTTATGACCGATTCGATAGAAAAGAAGGAATAATGTGTATTTTTCGTTGGGGATTCCCTGGAATAAATCGTCGTATCTTCCTTCGCTTCTTTATGAAAGATATCCAATCAATCAGAATGGAGGTTCAAGAGGGTCTTTTTCCTCGTCGTATTCTTTATATGGAAATCAGAGGCCAAGGAAACATTCCCTTGACTCGTACTGATGAGAATTTGACTCCGCGAGAAATTGAGCAAAAAGCTGCTGAATTGGCCTATTTCTTGCGCGTACCAATTGAAGTATTTTGAAATGAACCGAACGAAGAATGAATGTTTTCTCCACATAATAGAAGGAGCTTGCTAATTTCCTTTTTTTTTTAATACAATTGAAGTTTCCTCAGACTGTTCATTCGAGAAAAACATGTTAGATTCCATTTACTCGTTCCGTTGACGCAACAACCCGCTAGAATAAAACAAAAGTTGGGGAACGTATATGGAACAACTACAACTATTCCAACTATAATAAATATAATAAACTATAATAAGAATACATTTTTTCTATACCAAAACCCTTTTGTATCCGTATTTGTATGCGTATAGGGCCCAACTCAATTCTTTTATACTAGTAAAAAGTCTAATAAGTCTAATTAAGTATGAATTCATCAAATATCCGAATATGTATTTCGTAATACAGAATTCATACTTTTAGGTTAAGCCTCAGATTTTGAACTGATACCGTATTCCTGTGCTGTGGTTAGACGGTGCAACATTTCGAAATAATTAATTGAGATACCCGGAAATCCTATTTACTTAATTTATTACTTAATTTATTTACTTTTTATATATTATATATATATTTCTCTATCTATTTATTTCGAATTTTTTTTTCATCCGAAAAAGGACCCTTATTTTATTTCTATATTCCTTCTGGATCTAAGGAGTCAATTATTATACAAAAATGGGAATAGATCCATAGGTTCCATACCTTGTTATAGAACTTGTGCTTTAGAGAAACATCAGATCAGATAGAGTTGACAAATGAAGCAGTTCATTAACAATTCACAGATAAAAAAAATGAAAAAAAAGAAAGCATTGATTTCCCTCCCATATCTTGCATCTATAGTATTTTTGCCCTGGTGGATCTCTCTCTCATTTCAAAAAAGTCTCGAACCTTGGATTATTAATTGGTGGAATACTAGGCAATCCGAAACTTTTTTGAATGATATTCAAGAGAAAAATGTTATAGAAAAATTCCTAGAATTAGAAGAACTATTCTTGTTGGATGAAATGATAAAAGAATACCCAGAGACACATATACAAAATATACAAAAGCTTCGTATAGGAATACACAAGGAAACGATACAATTGGTCAAAACACACAATGAATATCATCTCCATATCATTTTGCATTTTTCGACAAATATAATATGTTTCGCTATTTTAAGCGGTTATTTTATTCTGGGTAATGAAGAACTTGTCATTCTTAATTCTTGGGTTCAGGAATTCTTCTATAACTTAAATGACACAATAAAAGCTTTTTCGATTCTTTTAGTTACTGATTTATGGATTGGATTTCACTCGACCCATGGTTGGGAACTAATGATTGGTTCGATCTACAATGATTTTGGATTGGCTCATAACGACCAAATTATATCTGGTCTTGTTTCCACTTTTCCAGTTATTCTAGATACAATTATGAAATATTGGATCTTCCGTTTTTTAAATCGCGTATCTCCTTCGCTTGTAGTCATTTATCATTCAATGAATGAATGAAGAACTTATTTGATCTCTTGATATCAATCCAAATTTTTCTTCGCGCAT